ATTTTTTGTTTAAATTTTTAGCATTGAGAAGATTTTTAGTGATTTTGACCGAATTTTTTAGGCTATTAAAAAAGTGATGAAAAAAGTTATATGCATGTATATATATAAATTCATCCCGATGGTTAACCCCACTTCAACTTGTTAACCGGCACGTTCTTGAGCCCTCCCTGGTTTCGGGGTTTGACAAGGATAACAGGAATTCCTGAGCGTAGGGGGTAGGGGGGTTTGTCGCGCGTAAGCCAAAGGGGGGCATATATAATAGTAAGTTGAATAAGGAATATATATGTTATGTACGTGAGATTAAAATATGTGATTCTTCGGTTATGCCATTTAATAATGAACCTAGTTCGTTTATTCCAAGGGAAATGTTCAACCTTGATTATTCTATTGAGCCTGCACTCTGATATGCAAGGTGAAAGGAAACCAAAAAAGAGAACCCCTATGCATATAAAAGAACGCCCGGCATGTTGGGTAACGCGGAGTATGAACTACACAAGTAGCCGGATGCAAGGAAGAGATTTGACGGGTGGGCCTACACCGACTGTACATGAGATGTTAAACCAAGATACAAGGAATAATTCAGTTGGGCCACCCCCACTGTTTGTGTCCCTGATTCTATCATTCATAATATGCATTAATGTAAATCTATGGTGGTCTCTTACTACATTAAAATAGTGAATATAAATGTTAGTTGGGTCAGGCAGAAGAAACTTTGGTAAATGAATTTGTTAGTTGACCCGATCATTAATGTTAGACGAAAGATGATCGAGTAGTGAACAAAAATAATTTGTCCTTTTAATTTCAAATTTTAGTCCTTGCTTTTAGGTTAATATAATTGTATGGTGATAATACATATATATGTATTTTGGGTTAAGATAATCGCATGGTGATAATACATATGCATGTACATATGTCCCATGTATACATATATGTGGGGTTACTTTTAGGAGTTACTACCAGAAGATAGTTTAACATAGAATCCTGGCTTTGGGAGCCAGGGGTGGGAGTTAGAATCTCCTTTTTCTGGGCGCTAGGAGGGGGTTTAACCCTCGATCTTCGGATTACAAGACCGATGCTTTATAGGACTAAGCTACTAGGGCAGGCTCATTTCAGTGCTTTATTTTCCATTCATCCGGCTAGGGGCGCGAGGATCAGGAAGAGGGCGAAGTACAGCACCGACGCGATTTGCCCGATAATGATGTAGGGGTGTTCTACAGGCATGCCCCCGATTCATGTCAAGATGATTATATCTGCTACTAAGGTTCAGAATAAGAATTGAGTGATTGGGCGAAAGGTTAGTCCTCGTTGTTTTGAGGTGTGTAGAATGGGCACCACTATGAGTACGAGGATAGAAAATAATAATGCGAGGACACCCCCTAGTTTATTTGGGATAGATCGTAAGATGGCGTAGGCAAAAAGAAAGTATCATTCTGGCTTAATGTGTGGCGGGGTGACGAGGGGGTTGGCGGGGATAAAGTTTTCTGAGTCGCCCAGCAGGTTGGGTGAGAATAGCGCTAAAGATGTTAAGGCCATCAGTATGAGAACAAATCCTAATAGGTCTTTATAGGAAAAATAGGGATGGAAGGAAATTTTGTCCGCGTCAGAATTGAGCCCGGCGGGGTTGTTTGACCCAGTTTCGTGTAAGAAGAGGAGGTGGAGGATGGTTGCTGCAGCAACAATAAACGGGAGGAGGAAGTGAAAAGCGAAAAATCGGGTGAGCGTCGCGTTGTCTACTGAAAAGCCCCCTCAGATTCATTGGACTAGCGCGTCTCCTATATAGGGGACTGCTGAGAGTAGGTTGGTAATTACTGTGGCCCCCCAGAACGATATTTGACCCCAGGGCAGGACGTAGCCCACGAAAGCGGTTATTATGACGAGGAGGAGAAGGACTACGCCGATGTTTCAGGTTTCTTTATAAAGATAAGAGCCATAGTACAGACCGCGGGCGATGTGCATGTAGATGCAGATAAAGAAGAACGATGCGCCGTTGGCATGTAGGCTTCGAATCAGTCAGCCGTAATTTACGTCGCGGCAGATGTGATTGACGGAAGAGAATGCGGTTGAAATGTCTGAGGTGTAGTGTATGGCCAGAAATAGGCCCGTTAAAATTTGGGAGATTAAACACAATCCTAAAAGAGATCCAAAATTTCATCAGACTGAGATATTAGAGGGCGTTGGTAGGTCCACTAATGCATCGTTAGCGATTTTAATGAGGGGGTGGGTTTTTCGTAGGCTTGCCATTAATTGTTCTTGTAGTTGAATTACAACGGTGGTTCTTCAAATCATTGGTTTCGGTTAGAGTCTGAGCAAGAATTATGACCTATTTCATGTTTTTACTATTGATGGCGTTAATTTTGGGTTTGATTGCGGTCGCTTCTAATCCGACACCATACTTTGCGGCCCTGGGTTTAGTGGTAGCGGCGGGTGTTGGGTGTGGAATCTTGGTTGGTTCGGGGGGTTCCTTTTTATCATTGGTACTCTTTTTAATTTACTTGGGGGGGATGTTGGTGGTATTTGCTTATTCAGCGGCTTTGGCTGCGGAGCCCTTTCCGGAGGCTTGGGGGAGCGGGTCCGTTGTAGGGTACGTTCCAGTCTATCTTATTGGGGTTGTATTGGTGGCGGGGGGATTCTGGGGAAGTTGAGATGAGGGGTCATGGGTTGTAGTTGATGGGTTGAAAGAGTTTTCCCTATTGCGGGGGGATGTTGGGGGGGTGGCAATAATATATTCTTTAGGGGGCTCAATGTTGGTGATTTGCGCCTGGGTTCTTCTTTTAACGTTGCTGGTGGTGTTAGAACTCACTCGCGGGTTAAGCCGGGGGGCAGTTCGGGCAGTTTAAAGGGTAGATGCAAGAATGCCCAGGCCCATAGTTAATAAAAAGAAGGATAGGCAGGTTTTGATAATTCCTCGTTGAATGCCGCTTATGGTTTTTGCCAAGAACACTTGGGCAAGGGTTAAGCCTATCGGCCCTGAAGCCTCAAACCATGTTTGGTCTAGCTTAGTGGCGATTGATTGTCCCAGGGTAAGATTAAGTTTTGGGGGGAGGCGATGAATGATCGGCGGGAAATACCCAAGCATGTTTGAGAAGTGGTGAAGCGGCATAGTAGGGGTAATTTTGATCTGTTTGTTCGTTAGGGCTGCGAGTTCCATGGCTGTTAGGAGGCCAATAATTGTCACTGTAAGGGCTGCCATTTTTAGGGCGAGGGGCATCGTTATGACGGGTGTATTGAGGGGGAGGAAGTTTGAGGTAATGATAAGTCCTGCAATAATGCTCCCCCAGGCAAGTCGTTTGAGGGGGTTAATAACTAAGGGGTTATTTTCATTGATTGGGGAAAGGGGCAGGAATCGGGGGGTTCCCATAGTAACGAAGAAGACTACCCGGAAGCTGTAGACAGCGGTGAATGAGGTAGCAATTAATGTCAATGTTAGGGCTCAGGCGTTTAGATAAGAGATGTTAAGGGCTTCAATAATGGCGTCCTTTGAGAAGAATCCGGCTAGAAATGGGGTGCCTGTCAGGGCTAGGCTCCCGATCGTTACGCAGGCCGAGGTAGTGGGCATTAAGTTTTGGAGTCCCCCTATTTTTCGGATGTCTTGTTCGTCATTTAAGCTGTGAATAATTGACCCTGAGCACAGAAATAACATGGCCTTGAAGAAGGCGTGTGTGCAGATGTGAAGAAATGCAAGTTGTGGTCGATTTAGCCCAATAGTGACTATTATTAATCCTAGCTGACTTGATGTTGAAAACGCTACAATTTTCTTGATATCGTTTTGTGTTAAAGCGCAGGCGGCTGTAAATAAGGTCGTTAATGCGCCTAAGCATAGGCAGATGGTTAAAGCTGACTTGTTATGTTCTATAAGAGGATGGAGTCGGATTAAAAGGAAGATGCCTGCGACTACTATAGTGCTTGAATGAAGTAGGGCGGATACTGGTGTGGGGCCCTCCATGGCAGAAGGGAGCCATGGATGCAGGCCAAACTGGGCCGATTTCCCAGTTGCTGCAAGGATGAGACCTATAAGGGGGACTGTTATGTCAAAGTTTTTTGATAAAAAAAAGATTTGCTGTATCTCTCATGAGTTAAAGTTTATTGCGAGTCAGGCTATAGCTAAAATCAGGCCGATGTCACCTACGCGGTTGTAAATAACGGCCTGAAGGGCTGCCGTGTTGGCGTCTGCTCGTCCGTACCATCAGCCGATTAATAGAAAAGATATGATTCCTACCCCCTCCCACCCGATGAATAATTGAAATATGTTGTTTGCCGTAACTAGAATAATTATAGCTACTAAGAATAGTAGGAGGTGCTTAAAAAACCGGTCCATGTCGGGGTCAGAGTGTATGTACCATAGTGCAAATTCTAGAATTGCCCAGGTAACGTAAAGGGCAATGGGGATAAAGATAAGGGAGTAGCGATCAAATTTAAAGCTAATGTTTATGTCAAATATTAGTGTATTTATTCAATGCCAGTTTGTGATAACACTTTCTATCCCCTGGTCTAAGAAAAGCATAAGTGGTAGGAGACTAATAAAAAATGAAATACGAACAGCGGTTTTGACATAGGTGTTTGCTCATTGGGGAAGGCGCGGTCCTGGGCGACATGCAGTTAGTAGGGGGTATACAAGGATCAGGAGAATCAAGATTAGGGAGGATGACATAATTAGGGTTGTTGATTTCATAGCTTCTGCTTGGATTTGCACCAAGAGTTTTTGGTTCCTAAGACCAATGGATGAGCTGTTATCCTTCGGAAGCATAAAAAGGCCGTGGATTTTAACCCCGGTTTATAAGGATTAGCAGTACTTATTGATTCTTATCCCTTCTTGGTGAGTAAGGGGATTTTAACCCCTGTCTTTAGAATCACAATCTAGTATTTTGGTTAAACTATACTTACTAGTAGCATCATCCTCATATTAATTCGGGCTTGGTAATAAGTAGAATGACTGGGATGAGGTGAAGGGTTATTAACAAATGTTCTCGGGTGTGAAATGGTGAAAGTTTAATGATGTGGCTTGGTGTTGGCCCGCGCTGCGTTATAAGAAATAGGTAGAGGGAATATCCTGCTGTAATAAGTGTTCCTAGCCCTGTGAGGGCAATGGTTATAGGGGATCAATTAAATAGGGTTGTGATAATCATTAGCTCGCCTATTAAGTTGGGAAGCGGGGGGAGTGCTAGGTTGGCCAAGTTGGCGATGAATCATCATACGGCTGTGAGGGGAAAAATTATTTGAAGTCCGCGGGCAAGGATTATCGTTCGGCTATGAGTTCGTTCATAGGCTGTATTTGCCAAGCAAAACAGTATTGAGGAGACTAGTCCGTGGGTGATTATGAGAATGATTGCTCCTGAGAATCCTCATGGGGTTTGAATAAGAATTCCTCCTGCCACGAGGCCCATATGACTTACAGATGAGTATGCGATGAGGGATTTAAGATCAGTCTGTCGAAGGCAGATAGAGCCTGTCATGATGATTCCCCACAGCGCGAGAATAATAAAGGGGTATGCTAATTCTTTAGAGAGGGGGTCCAGTATAATCATTATTCGTATTATGCCGTAACCTCCAAGTTTGAGTAAGACTGCTGCTAGGACTATTGAGCCTGCAATGGGGGCTTCTACATGGGCTTTAGGTAGTCAGAGGTGGACGCCATACAGGGGTATTTTTACTAGGAAGGCGATTAAGCAGCCTGCTCATCAGATCTTGTCGCTTCAGGAATCTAGTGCCAATGGTTGGGTATACTGGGTTACTAGCATAGATAGTGTACCTGTGGACTGTTGTAGGAGAAGTAGGGCAACTAGGAGGGGTAATGAGCCTGCGAGCGTATAAAAAAGGAAGTAGGTTCCTGCGTTTAGCCGCTCGGTTTGGTTACCTCAGCGGGTAATAATGATTAGGGTGGGAATAAGGGTGGCTTCAAACATGATATAAAACATAATAATTTCCGTGGCGCCAAATGCTATAATCAAAAAGGCTTGTAGTGAGGCTAGAAGAGAAATATAGAGGCGTTGTCGGTTGATGGGTTCTGGGTTGATATGATTTTGGCTAGCTAAAATCATTAGAGGGAGTAATCAGCATGTTAGGACTAGAAGGGGGGTCGATAGGGGGTCTGTGGCCAAATATGTGTTAGATGCGGTTCACCCGGCTTCCGATGTTCATTTTAACCATATAAGGCTAATGAGGGCGATTAAGAGGCTGTGGGCAGTTGAAGCTGTTCAGAGTCATTTGGGGGAAACAAGTCACACTGTTGGAAATAGTATAATTGTTGGTAGTAGGACCTTTAGCATTGTAGAAGATTGAGGTTTTGTAGGCGGTCATTGCCGTGAGTTCGGGCGGTGGCTACCAGAAGTGCGAGGCCCGTACTTGCTTCACAGGCGGAGAAGGCTAATAGTAGCATTGGTGCTGTAGAGAAGTTTGTTGATTCAAATTGTAGTGTTCATAGGGCTAGCGCAACGAATAAAGACAGTATTATGCCTTCTAAGCAAAGGAGTGCTGAGAGCAGGTGGGTGCGGTGAAAGGCTAGTCCTATTAGTCCTAAAACAAATGCTGAGCTGAAGCTAAAGTGTAGGGGTGTCATAAGGGGGTCGTGGATTCTAACCACAATTTTCTGAGCCGAAATCAGAGGTCTTGTTTTAGACTAACTCCCTATTCGGCTCACTCTAAACCTCCTTGAGTTCATTCATATATCAGTCCGAGGGTTAGTAGAATCAAGACTATAGTAGCTCAAAAGAATGTTCCGGTGGGGTTATAAAGTTGGTCTCCCCATGGCAGGGGGAGAAGAAGGGCAATTTCTAAGTCAAATAAGAGGAATAAAATCGCCACGAGAAAGAAGCGTAGGGAGAAAGGCAATCGGGCGGATCCTAGAGGGTCAAATCCGCACTCGTAGGGTGAAAGTTTTTCTGCGTCGGGGAGTATTTGGGGGAGTCAAAAGGACACAATTGCTAGGACAAAGGATAAAGCTATTGTAATAAAAATAATAGTTGTGATTAAGTTCATTATCTTTCCTTGGGGTCTAACCAAGACTAAATGATTGGAAGTCACTTGTACTTATTTGATACTAGAAAGATATGAGCCTCATCAGTAAATAGATACGTAAAGGAAAAGTCAGACAACATCTACAAAGTGTCAATATCAGGCGGCGGCTTCAAAGCCAAAGTGGTGCTCAGAGGTGAAGTGGTATTGGATCTGACGGAGAAGACATACGGCGAGGAAGGTTGACCCAATGATTACATGTAGGCCATGGAATCCTGTGGCTACAAAGAATGTGGAGCCGTACACGCCGTCTGCGATGGTAAAAGGTGCTCCATAGTATTCTATGGCTTGGAGGGCGGTAAAGTACAAGCCTAGAAGAATTGTAAGTGCAAGAGACTGAATGGCTTGTTTTCGCTCGCCCTCTATGATGCTGTGGTGGGCCCACGTAACTGTGACTCCGGATGCTAATAGGACGGCTGTATTAAGCAGGGGGACTTCAAATGGGTCTAGTGTAATAATACCAGTAGGGGGTCAGCATCCTCCTAGTTCTGGGGTTGGTGCCAGACTTGAGTGATAAAAGGCTCAAAAGAACCCAAGAAAGAAGAATACTTCGGAGGTAATAAATAGAATTATCCCGTAGCGTAGCCCTTTTTGGACTGGGGGTGTGTGGTGGCCTTGAAAGGTTCCTTCCCGGATGATATCGCGTCATCATTGAATTATTGTTAAAATTAACAAAATTAGTCCAAGAGTTATAAGTGTTGTAGAGTGGAAGTGAAACCAGATGGCTAGGCCGGACGTTATTAATAAAGCGCCGATAGCTCCGGTTAGTGGTCATGGGCTTGGGTCAACCATGTGATATGCATGTGCTTGGTGGGCCATTAAACGTTTTCTTGGAGATAGAGGCTTAGAAGTAAAACAAATACATAGGCCTGAATTATTGCGACTGCAACTTCTAAAAGTGTTAGAAGGAAAAGAACAGTGGCTGTTAAAATAGCTACTGTTGGCATTATTGGCATAAGTACAAATACAGCGGTGGCGATGAGTTGGATGAGAAGGTGGCCTGCGGTTAAGTTGGCTGTGAGTCGGACTCCGAGGGCTAGCGGGCGTATAAATAAGCTAATTGTTTCGATGATAATAAGCACAGGAATTAAGGGGATGGGCGTTCCTTCCGGGAGAAGATGGCCAAGAGCAGTTGTTGGTTGATAGCGCAAACCAATGATTACTGTTGCTAGCCAGAGCGGGACGGCAAGGCCTATATTAAGGGACAGTTGGGTTGTTGGCGTGAAGGTGTAGGGGAGAAGGCCGAGTATATTAATGGTAATCAGAAAAACCATTAATGAGGTCAGGAGTAGGGCTCACTTGTGGCCCCCCACATTTAGTGGGAGAAGTAATTGATTTGTAAACCGATTAATAAACCAGGTTTGTAGGGTAATAAGTCGGTTATTTACCCATCGGGCAGGCGGGGTGGGGAATATAATTCAGGGCAGTGCGATTGCAACAGAGATTAGTGGAATCCCCAGAAAAGACGGGCTCGCAAATTGGTCAAAAAAGCTTACTATCATGGTCAGTCTCAGGGCTCAGTTTTATGTTTTTCTGCGCTTACTGGTGTAAGTTCATTCGGTGTCACGTGGTTTAAGATTTTAGCGGGGATAACAGTAAGGAAAATAATTCAGGAGAATACTAGAATTGCAAATCAGGGATTAGGATTTAATTGTGGCATTTCACTAGAGGTGGTCGGCAGGCACCAAACTTTGGCTTAAAAGGCCAATGCTTTATCCAATAATTAGCTTTCTAGTGAGGCGTCTTCTAGCATTAGGGAGGATCAGTTTTCAAAGTGTTCGAGTGGGGCGGCTTCAACTACGATGGGCATAAAGCTGTGGTTGGCCCCGCAGATCTCAGAGCATTGTCCATAGAATACGCCTGGGCGGGGGGCGATGAAGGCAGTTTGGTTGAGTCGGCCGGGCACAGCATCTATTTTTACCCCCAGGGATGGAACGGCTCAAGAGTGTAGGACATCTTCTGCAGAGACTAGGATGCGGATGGGCGATTCTATGGGGACTACCATGCGATGGTCTGTCTCTAGTAGCCGGAACTGGCCTGGCACTAGGTCTTGAGTCGGGATTATGTAGGAGTCGAAGCCCAGGTCTTCATAGTCGGTATACTCATAGCTTCAGTACCATTGGTGGCCCATGGCTTTAATTGTTAAGTGGGGGTCGTTAATTTCGTCTATAAGATATAAAATTCGAAGGGACGGGAGGGCAATTAAGACTAGAATAACGGCTGGCAGGACGGTTCATACGATTTCAATTTCTTGAGAGTCTAAAATATATTTATTGGTGAGTTTAGTTGAAACTATTGCGATAATAATGTACAGGACCAGGGTGCTAATTAGAAAGACAATTATTAGGGCATGGTCGTGAAAATGAAGAAGTTCTTCTATAACGGGGGATGCCGCGTCTTGGAATCCTAGTTGTGTGGGATGTGCCATTAAGATAAAAGATACACAAGGGTTTAACTTGCAATTTCACCTTGACAAAGTGATGTAATTTGTTTTACTAGTATCTTAAAAGAAAGTGACAGAGTGGTTATGTGACTGGCTTGAAACCAGTTTATGGGGGTTCAATTCCTTCCTTTCTGGTTAGTTTGATTGAATTTGTACAAACGCTGGTTCTTCAAATGTGTGGTAGGGTGGCGGGCAGCCGTGTAGTCATTCCACGTTTGTCATGGTTAACTCTACTGAAGAGACTTCCCGTTTGGCGGCGAAGGCTTCTCATAAAATGAATAGAAACATAATTACTGCTACTAAGGAGATGAGTGAGCCGATAGACGATACTGTGTTTCATAGGGCGTATGCGTCTGGGTAGTCAGAGTACCGTCGTGGTATCCCGGCTAGGCCCAGGAAGTGTTGGGGGAAGAATGTAAGGTTTACACCAATAAATATCACGCCAAAGTGAATTTTAGTTCATGTGTCATTGAGGGTGTAACCTGAGAATAGGGGGAATCAGTGCACAAATGCTGCTATAATAGCAAAGACCGCTCCTATTGATAAAACGTAGTGGAAATGTGCGACTACGTAGTATGTGTCATGTAAGACAATATCTAGTGATGAGTTGGCTAAAACAATCCCTGTTAGTCCACCCACCGTAAATAGGAAGATAAATCCTAGGGCCCACAGTAGGGGTGTTTCTCATTTAATAGAGCCGCCATGCAGTGTGGCCAATCAGCTAAATACTTTTACTCCTGTTGGGATGGCGATAATTATCGTTGCAGAGGTAAAATAGGCACGGGTGTCTACGTCTATTCCCACGGTAAACATGTGGTGTGCTCAGACGATAAAGCCCAGGAGGCCGATAGCCATCATGGCCCACACTATTCCTATGTAGCCGAAAGGTTCTTTTTTCCCGGCGTAGTAGGCCACGACGTGCGAGATGATGCCAAATCCTGGTAAAATTAGAATATAAACTTCTGGGTGGCCGAAAAATCAAAATAAGTGTTGATATAGGATTGGGTCTCCTCCCCCTGCTGGGTCAAAGAATGTGGTGTTAAGGTTTCGATCTGTGAGAAGCATTGTAATTCCAGCGGCTAGGACTGGTAGAGATAGTAGAAGAAGGACAGCTGTTACGAGTACGGCCCACACAAATAAGGGTGTTTGGTACTGAGAAATGGCTGGAGGTTTTATGTTAATAGTTGTGGTGATAAAGTTAATTGCTCCTAAGATTGAGGACACCCCTGCTAAGTGGAGTGAAAAGATTGTCAGGTCTACTGACGCTTCTGCGTGGGCTAGGTTGCCTGCAAGAGGGGGGTAGACTGTTCAGCCGGTTCCGGCCCCGGCTTCGACTCCGGAAGAGGCAAGTAGAAGGAGAAAAGATGGGGGGAGGAGCCAGAAGCTCATATTATTCATTCGAGGAAAGGCCATGTCAGGCGCGCCAATTATAAGTGGGACTAGTCAGTTTCCGAACCCCCCGATGAGAATGGGTATTACTATAAAGAAAATTATTACGAAGGCGTGGGCAGTAACAATAACATTGTAAATTTGGTCGTCCCCGGGGAGTGAGCCAGGCTGGCTCAGTTCAGCCCGGATGAGAAGGCTTAGGGCGGTTCCGACTATCCCAGCTCAGGCACCAAATACGAGATAAAGGGTGCCAATGTCTTTGTGGTTTGTAGAAAAGAATCAGCGTGTAATTGCCATAGGTAGGGTGGCCGAGCGTTTAGGCGGCGGGTTGTAGCCCCGTAGATAGAGGTTTGAGCCCTCTCCCTATCCAAGCCCCGTAGTGGAAAGCACGTTGGATTGCAAATCCGAAGACGCAGACTAATACCCTGCCGGGGCTTTCCCCGCCTTACTAGGCTACGGCGGGGAAAGTAGATGGATGCTCGCTGGCTTGAGTGCTTAGCTGTTAACTAAGAGTTTGTAGGATCGAGGCCTTCCCATCTAGAAAGGCCTTAGTTTAATAAAAACATTTGATTTGCACTCATAAAATGCAAGATAGAGTCTTGTAGGTCTTAACAGGAATTAGAAGATTTTAACTTCTGCTTAGGGCTTTGAAGGCCCTTGGTCTAATTTATCCTAAATTCCTAGGTGGTCAGCATTAGAATGGCAGGGGTGATGGGGAGGAGGGTTAGTGCTGCGGTAGTTAACAGTGCTAGTGAAAATGAGGTTTGGGTAGTAGCGGCTCGCCAGGGGGTTGTTGAGTTATTAACATTAGGGGAAATAGTTAGTGTTATTGAGTAGCATAGTCGAAGATAAAAGTAAAGGCTGAGGAGGGCAGCCAGGGCCATAACTGTGGCAATTGCTGGGAGGTCTTGTTTCGTTAATTCTTGCAGAATTAGTCATTTAGGCATGAATCCTGTTAGTGGGGGGAGGCCTGCTAATGACAGGAGTACAAGAGCAGTAGTAACAGAGAGGATGGGGGTTTTTGTCCAGACCGTGGTTAGGGTGTTGATTTTTATTGCGGAGAATATTTTCAACGTTAAAAATGCCGCGGATGTTATGAAAATATAGGTAAGTAGGGCAAGTAAAGTGAGTTGGGGGGCATATTGTAAAATGGTAATTATTCAGCCTATGTGGGCGATTGATGAGTGGGCAAGGATTTTCCGTAGTTGGGTTTGATTTAGGCCCCCCCATCCTCCAATTAGTGTTGATAAAAGTCCGAGGGTTGTTAATAGTAAAGGGTTAATGTCTTGGGCTGTCTGTATGATCAGGGCGAGGGGGGCAAGCTTTTGTCAGGTCGACAAGATTAGTCCTGTTGTTAGGTCTAGTCCTTGGAGGACTTCGGGCATTCAAAGATGTATTGGGGCTAGTCCAATTTTAAGCGCTAGGGCAAAAATAAGCATTGTGCTGGCGAGGGGGCTTGATATGTTGGTCATTTCCCATGTGCCGGTGATTCAGGCGTTTGTAGTACCCGCAAACAGGATTATGGCAGCAGCAGTGGCCTGGATTAAGAAATACTTTGTTGAGGCTTCGACTGCGCGGGGGTGGTGATGTTGCGCTATCAGAGGAATGATGGCCAGGGTATTGATTTCTAATCCTATTCAGGCCAGAAGTCAGTGGGAACTTGCAAAAGTCAGGGTGGTCCCCAGGCCTAGGCTGGACAGTAGGGTTAAGAGTACGAATGGGTTCATTGATGGAGGAGGGGGTTTAACCGTCATGTTCGGGGTATGGGCCCGAAAGCTTAATTAGCTGACTCCATCTTAGAAAGTGGTGTAGAGGAAGCACCAAGAGTTTTGATCTCTTGAGCATGGGTTCGACCCCCTTCTTTCTAAGAACTGAGGGGACTTTAACCCCTATAAGCCACTCTATCAAAGTGGTCCCTGGGCGTTCGGGCACGGTTCCTGGGCTACAGCTGGGGGGGAAGCCCCGCGAGTGCAATCGGAAGGGCGATGTGTCATAAGACTAGGGCTAGTGTGAGGGGCAAGAAGTTTTTTCATACAAGGTGTATGAGCTGGTCATAGCGGAACCGGGGATATGAGGCTCGAACCCAGAGGAAGACGATTGATAGGAGTGCAGCTTTGGTTATAAGGCCAACGGCTGTTAGTTCAGGGGCGTTTGGGATAAGGGATGACCCCATGAAAAGTACGGTTGAAAGTGTATTTATTAGTAGAATATTTGCGTACTCGGCTAGAAAAAATAGTGCGAAAGGGCCTCCTGCGTATTCTACATTAAATCCTGAAACCAATTCTGATTCCCCTTCCGTCAGATCGAAGGGTGCCCGGTTTGTTTCGGCAAGAGTTGAGATATACCATATCGCAGCTAGTGGCCAGGCTGGGATTACCAACCAGGTGCCTTCTTGGGCAATATTGAACGTTTGCAGGGTGTAGCCCCCTGAAAAGATAATTACGGACAGGAGAATAAGTCCAAGGCTTACCTCATATGAGATTGTTTGGGCTACTGCTCGTAGGGCTCCAATAAGTGCATATTTTGAATTGGATGCTCAGCCTGAGCCCAGAATTGAGTAGACTGCAAGGCTTGATAGCGCTAAGATAAATAATATTCCGAGGTTTAGGTCGATTACGGGGTAGGGCATTGGTATGGGGGCTCATAGAATCATGGCCAGGGTAAGTGCCAGGATAGGGGCGGCTAAAAATAGGAAGGGGGAGGAGGTGGAGGGGCGTACCGGCTCCTTGATGAATAATTTTACACCATCTGCGATGGGTTGCAGAAGCCCATAGGGTCCTACTACATTAGGGCCCTTTCGTAGTTGCATATATCCTAAAACCTTCCGTTCGATTAAGGTCAAAAAGGCTACTGCTAGGAGGACAGGGACAATATAGGCGAGAGGGTTAGTTAGGTGGGTTAAGATGTTTAGCATAACTGGGGAGAGGACTTGAACCTCTGATTTAAAGAGCTTAGGCCTTTCGCAATTACCATGCTCTGCCACCCCAATAGTCCTTATTTCGGCGGTTGGGTTTTGGCCCCCCCTTTACTTAGTTTATTTGTTTTCATTGATTAGGGGTGGGGCGTGCTTTAAGCATGGGCCCCTCTTTTCCGGTCCTTTCGTACTAGGAAAAGTGGCGCTACAGATAGAAACTGACCTGGATTACTCCGGTCTGAACTCAGATCACGTAGGACTTTAATCGTTGAACAAACGAACCCTTAATAGCGGCTGCACCATTAGGATGTCCTGATCCAACATCGAGGTCGTAAACCCCCTCGTCGATATGGACTCTGGGAGAGGATTGCGCTGTTATCCCTAGGGTAACTTGGTTCGCTGATCGGCTTTACGCCGGATCATTATTGGTCAGATGTTCTGCGGCTTAGAGATGTCTCCCTTAGTTTTAGGGGTGTTGGCCCTTTCCGCTTGGAGGCTCATTTTTCCTCCATGGTCGCCCCAACCGAAGGTAAAATCTCATTTTCCAGTAAGTTCTTGTCTTTTTACGGAGTTGTTTGACGTGGTTGAGTTTTGTACCTAAAGCTCCAAAGGGTCTTCTCGTCTTGTAAAATTATACCCGCTTCTGCACGGGTAGATCAATTTCACTGACTTGAAGAGGGAGACAGTTAAGCCCTCGTTTGGCCATTCATACAGGTCTTTATTTAAAAGACAAGTGATTGCGCTACCTTTGCACGGTCAAAATACCGCGGCCGTTGAACCCGTAGTCACTGGGCAGGCTGGACCTCCTATACGTAAGAAGTTGCAGGAGGCGATGTTTTTGGTAAACAGGCGAGGCTTGTGTTTGCCGAGTTCCTTCCTCTTCTTTTAGTCTTTCCCTTAAGGTGGCACGCCAGTGTGGGGTTAACGATATTAAGTTGTGAGGTTTTCTTGGTTTCTTTATTATTCACACTGCCCTCTTGATTTGGGTTCGTTAATTTTCAGTGGGGTGTCCGATCTGATTTACACTTGTGCCGGGAGAAGGGCGGGCCTTCTTGTTACTCATTCTAGCATAATTTCTCCCATGGGGGCATGGGTTGGCTTAATAATTTTAGGGAAGTAAGGTTTTTTATCGGTATAATAAACTATCGTCTGTTTGAGCTTTAACGCTTTCTATTTAGGTGGCTGCTTTTGGGCCCACTAAAACAGTAAGTTTTGTGAATTATGATCTTTATTCTCCTGGAAAGGTTGTGTCCTTTGTTAAAAGGGCTGTACCCCTTTTAACTAACTCTCGTGTTTTTCTCTTAGTCATTTGTAGAATCTACTTTGGCTTGAGGGGCATGAGGCTGAACTTCTATCCACTTCTTAAGCAACCAGCTATCACCAAGTTCGGTAGGTCTGTCACTTCTACCCAGAGTTCTTCCCACTCTTTTGCCACAGAGACGGGTTTGCCCTAATTTATATAGGCTGCCTCGGGGTAGCTCACTTGGTTTCGGGGCTCCAAACTAAAGGGCTCTTTGCTTGGGGGTACTTGCTAAATCATGATGCAAAAGGTACAGGGGTTAGCCTTTGGTTTTTTCTGCTTTAATGGGTTGTTTCATTTCTCTTTCAGCTTTCCCTTGCGGTATTTTTTCTATGGCTTCAGGCTTAACCTTTTCTGTCTCCCGTACTTAGGTAAAAGAATGATTTAGTTTATTGGTTAAAATAATGTTTTGTATTAATATTCTAGGACTGTCTAAATGTTTGAGCTAGCTGTTTGGCTCAGGGTGATCTAATTTGCATAGATGTCTTCTCGGTGTAAGTGAGATGCTTAACTTACTCAGCCACACCCTGGGTTTTATCCAAGTGCACCTTCCGGTACACTTACCATGTTACGACTTGCCTCCCCTTGTCAGCGCTTTGTGGTTAGGTAAGTTTGTTGCATTTTGACAGGGGAGAGTGACGGGCGGTGTGTACGCGCCTCAGAGCCGGGTTCAAAAGGACACTCTTCTTCCTTTTTACTTCTAAATCCTCCTTCAAGCACTATTTCATGTTGCGCATTCGTAGTATTCTGCGATAGAAAATGTAGCTCATCTCTTCCCACTTCATGCGCTACACCTCGACCTGACGTTCTGGGTTGTGCCCATTTTGCTTACTTTGCTTCCCTCACAGGGTAAGCTGGCGACGGCGGTATATAGGCTGGGGAGACTAGAAGTGGTGAGGTTTAACGGGGGTTATCGGTTCTAGGACAGGCTCCTCTAGGGGGGTCTGAGGCACCGTCAGGTCCTTTGGGTTTCAAGCTAATGCTCGTAGTGCCCTGGCGGACATACAATTGTATTTCGATGTCTGGGTTTATGGCTAAGCATAGTGGGGTATCTAATCCCAGTTTGTTTCTTAGCTTTCGTGGGGTCAGGTGAGTGTTACTAAAGCTACTTTCGTAAAATTGGGTCTCTAGCGCCTGGAAGCGTATGACGGCCGGAGGGCTATTTAGCTTTATTGGTTGGAGCCCTTAACCACCCTTTACGCCGCGGTATTATCAACTGGGGCCTCTCGTTTAACCGCGGTAGCTGGCACGAGTTTTACCGGCCCTGTTAACCCTGACTGAGTCGAGTTTTCACTCATGGCTTAATGTTTATCACTGCTGAATTCCCTTGGGGGTGTGGCTTGGCTGGGCGTCTTGGGCTAGGATTTGTGCGCCTGATGCTCGCTCCTGATCCCCGGGCGGGGGGTCGAGGGCGTACTCACGGGGGTGCGGATACTTGCATGTGTAAGTTGAGTTAGAGCTGATAATAAGGCCAGGACCATGCCTTTGTGCATGCGGAGCTTTCTAGGGCCCTTCTTAACATCTTCAGTGTTATGCTTTGCATAAGCTACGCTAGC